GTTAATGTAGCTTACATCAAAGCATAGCACTGAAAATGCTAAGATAGATTTTGAAACATCTCATAAACACAAAGGTTTGGTCCTAGCCTTACTATTAATTTTAACTACACTTACACATGCAAGTATCAGCACACCAGTGAAAATGCCCTCTACAACCAACAAGTACATGAGGAGCGGATATCAGGCACCACTTCTGCCAAAGACATCTTGTTAAGCCACGCCCCCAAGGGAATTCAGCAGTGATAAATATTGAAAATAAGCGAAATAAGCTTGAATCAATGATAGTAAATAGAGTTGGTAAATCTCGTGCCAGCCACCGCGGTTATACGAGAGACTCAAATTAATAAAATCGGCCCAAAGGGTGGTTAGAGACTACAATAAATAGAACTAAAAACTAACTCTGCTGTTGCACGCAATAGTTAAAAACAAACACAACATCGAAAGAAATTCTACAAAATAAACTTGAACCCACGACAGTTAGGACACAAACTGGGATTAGATACCCCACTATGCCTAACCATAAACTTTGATTCATCCGCCAGAATACTACGAGCAACAGCTTAAAACTCAAAGGACTTGGCGGTGCTCCACACCCACCTAGAGGAGCCTGTTCTATAATCGATAACCCCCGATAAACCTCACCATCTATTGCCAATACAGTCTATATACCACCGCCCAGCCAGCCCTATAAGGGATAAACAGCCGGCACAACTACAAACATAAAAACGTCAGGTCAAGGTGTAGCACATAAGATGGGAAGAAATGGGCTACATTTTCTAACCTAGAAAACACGGAAGAGTTTATGAAACTAAACTCTAAAGGAGGATTTAGCAGTAAAAAGAAAAAAGAGTGTTCTTTTTAAGCCGGCAATGGAGCGCGCACACACCGCCCGTCACCCCCTTCGAACAACATAAAAAAATACATAAACCCAAAAATAAAAAAGAAGGGGCAAGTCGTAACATGGTAAGTCTACCGGAAGGTGAACTTGGAATATCAGCACATAGTTTAATACAAAGCACCTTGCTTACACCAAGAATACACCCGTTAAATCCGAGTTGAGCTGAGTTATAATTCTAGCCAACACACTAAGCAACCTAATAATAAACAAAAAAAACCATTTAATCAAGTAGTATGGGCGATAGAAACTTTAAATATGAGCAATAGAAAAAGTACTGCAAAGGAAAAATGAAATAAAATGAAATAAATAATAAAAACAAACAAAAGAAAAGACTAAACCTTGTACCTTTCGCATAATGGTCTAGTAAGTAAAACTTAACAAAAAGAAATAAAGTTATTCACCCCGAAACTAGACGAGCTACTCAAGAGCAGCACTAACCAGGGCCAACCCTTCTCTGTGGCAAAAGAGTGGGACGACTCTTAAGTAGAGGCGACAAACCTAACGAGCCTAGTGATAGCTGGTTGCTTGAAAAATGAATCTTAGTTCAGCTTAAACTGCTTTTTAATTAATTAAAAATAAAAACAGCGCTTTAAAGTTAATTAATAAAGGTACAGCTTTATTAATAAAGGACACAACCTATAAAATGAATAAAGATTATATTCACCAAAGTATTTAACCGTGTAGGCCTAAAAGCAGCCACCATAAGAAAGCGTCAAAGCCCAATTTACACAAACCTTATTATCCCTATAAAAAATCTAAATTCACATAATATATCAAGCCCATCTACACAGTAGATAAGTTTATACTAGAATGAGTAACAAGAGTATACTCTCTATAATGCACGTGTAAGTCAGAACGAAATAATCACTGATAATTAACGACCAAAATACGCCACAAACCAGGAAGAACACATTTAATAAACCGTTAACCCGACACAGGAGCATCTAAGAAAGATTAAAAGATTAAAAAGGAACTCGGCAACCACGAACTTCGCCTGTTTACCAAAAACATCGCCTCTTGCAATAACTAAGTATAAGAGGTCCCGCCTGCCCAGTGACTAATTTCAACGGCCGCGGTATCATGACCGTGCAAAGGTAGCGTAATCACTTGTCTTTTAAATAAAGACCTGTATGAAAGGCAAAACGAAAGTTCAACTGTCTCTTTAATCCAATCAATGAAATTTATCTTTTCGTGCAGAAGCGAAAATAAATATATAAGACGAGAAGACCCTATGGAGCTTTAAACACACTACTAACTACTCTACGATTTTTCTAACCAACAGGCAAAATTATAAACACATAGCCATAGTATAAGTTTTAGGTTGGGGCGACCACGGAGAAAAAACAACCCTCCGAGATAAACAATTTAGAACAACACTTCAAAAATTAAAACATTTATTATAAATGACCCACTAAGTGATCAACGAACCAAGTTACCCTAGGGATAACAGCGCAATCCTTTCTAAAAGTCCATATCGACGAATGGGTTTACGACCTCGATGTTGGATCAGGACACCCAAATGGTGCAGCAGCTATTAAAGGTTCGTTTGTTCAACGATTAAAGTCCTACGTGATCTGAGTTCAGACCGGAGTAATCCAGGTCAGTTTCTATCTATAAAAATTTTTTCTAGTACGAAAGGACCGAAAAAATGGAGCCCACTATAAACAATGCTCTTATATGGTTGAAAACAAATAAAACACACACACACAAGTACTCCAAGAACAGGATAAAGTTAAGATGGCAGAGCCCGGTAATTGCAAAAGACCTAAACCCTTTCACCCAGAGGTTCAACCCCTCTTCTTAACTATGTGCCCACTACAAATAATTATAAACCCACTACTATACATCATCCCAATTTTACTAGCTGTAGCATTTTTTACACTAGTCGAACGAAAAGTGCTAGGATATATACAACTTCGTAAAGGCCCAAATATCGTAGGACTAACTGGACTACTACAACCAATTGCTGATGGAATAAAACTATTTATTAAAGAACCAATTCGACCTTCTACATCATCACAAGCTTTATTTATTTTAACACCAATAATAGCACTAACACTAGCACTAATAATTTGAATCCCTATTCCAATGCCATTTATATTATCAAACCTCAATCTAGGAGTGCTATTCCTGTTAGCCATCTCAAGCTTAGCTGTATACTCAATCTTAGGCTCAGGCTGATCGTCCAACTCAAAATATGCCCTAATCGGAGCACTACGCGCAGTAGCACAAACAATTTCATATGAAGTAACACTAGGACTGATTCTCCTCTGTCTAATTTTAATAACAGGAAGCTTTACCTTAATAAGCTTCAACATACTACAAGAACCAATGTGGCTTATTATGCCAACATGACCAATAGCAGCAATATGATTCATCTCAACACTAGCAGAAACAAATCGAGCCCCATTTGACCTAACAGAAGGGGAATCAGAGCTAGTGTCAGGCTTCAATGTGGAATACGCCGGAGGACCATTTGCACTATTTTTTCTAGCAGAATATTCAAATATTTTACTAATGAACACCCTGTCAGCTATCTTATTTTTAGGAACAACAATTAATCACCTACAACCAGAACTACTTACAATTAGCCTAATAATAAAAGCATCAGTCCTCTCTCTTCTGTTTTTATGAGTACGAGCATCATATCCCCGATTTCGTTATGACCAATTAATACACCTTATTTGAAAAAACTTCCTACCAATTATGATCAGCCTCACACTTATACATATTTCTATGCCAATTTTAACATCTGGAGTCCCCCCAACACTATAGGACATGTGCCCGAAAGATAGGGCTTACTTTGATAGAGTAACACATAGAGGTTCAAACCCCCTCATCTCCTGTATAAAAAAATAGGACTCGAACCTATCCAAAGGAGATCAAAACCCCTCGTGCTCCCACTACACCACTTTTTAACAGTAAAATAAGCTAAATAAGCTCTTGGGCCCATACCCCAAACATGTTGGTTAAAATCCTTCTTTTACTAATGAACCCATATGCACTCTCAATTTTATTATCAAGCCTAGCAGTAGGAACAATCATAACTCTCTCAAGCTCACACTGATTCCTAGCATGAGTAGGCCTAGAAATCAATACATTGGCAATCATTCCACTTATGACAAAAATACACCATCCACGAGCAACAGAATCAGCCACAAAATACTTTCTAACGCAAGCCATCGCATCAGCCTTAGTCTTATTCTCTTCAACCACAAACGCATGAGCCACAGGAGAATGAACAATTACCACTATAACCGACAATACATCATCATCCCTCCTAACAATTGCTTTAGCCATCAAACTAGGAATCGCCCCATTTCACCTATGATTACCAGATGTTATACAAGGATTAAACTTAATAACATGCCTAATCCTTGCAACATGACAAAAATTAGCCCCAATATCCCTAATAATTATAACCAGCCATCAACTAAACACAAACCTGCTAATTGTAATAGCTGTATTATCAACAATAGTTGGAGGATGAGGTGGCCTTAACCAGACACAAATACGAAAACTAATAGCATATTCATCTATTGCCCACCTCGGGTGAATAACTCTAATCCTTTCTTTTTCCCCAAGCTTAACTACTTTAAACTTAACAATTTACCTAATATTAACCTCATCAATATTCTTAATAATAATAACCATAAACTCAACGAACATCAATAAACTTTCAATTTCTTGACTAAAAACGCCAATAATGGCATCATCCATAATAATAACCCTAATAGCCCTGGGAGGACTACCACCAACCTCAGGATTCCTACCAAAATGACTAATTTTACAAGAAATAACTAAACAGCACCTGGGACCCGCGTCCACCATAATTGCAATATCTGCGCTACTAAGCCTATTCTTCTACCTACGACTAGCATATGCAATCTCATTAACCACTGCCCCAAACACCTCAAACTCTAATATCACCTGACGAATAAACTGCAACCAAACACAAATTCCCAAAACAACAATTACACTAACCGTAATAATACTACCAATTACTCCAGCACTACTAATAATAATAAACTAAAGACTTAGGATAATAAGACCAAAGACCTTCAAAGCCTTAAGCAGAAGTTAAAGCCTTCTAGTCTTTGATAAGACCTGCAGGACTCTACCCCACATCTTCTGAATGCAACCCAGACACTTTTATTAAGCTAAGACCTTTTAGATTAGCAGGCTATAACCCTGCGACCTTTTAGTTAACAGCTAAATGCTCTAATCAACAAGCTTTAATCTACTTCTCCCGCTTGTTGGGGGAAAAAAGCGGGAGAAGCCCCGGCAGAAGTCACTCTGCTCTTTAAAATTTGCAATTTTATATGCTGGACATCACAGGACTTGATAAGAAAAGGACTCTAACCTCTATAACAAGGGCTACAATCTTGCGCCTGCTTCGGCCATCTTACCAGTGATAATCACCCGATGACTATTCTCAACAAACCATAAAGACATTGGCACCCTCTACTTAATCTTTGGTGCCTGAGCCGGTATAGTTGGCACAGCCCTAAGCCTGTTAATTCGAGCCGAACTCAACCAACCAGGTACTCTCCTTGGCGATGATCAAATCTTCAATGTACTTGTTACGGCTCATGCCTTTGTTATAATTTTTTTCATGGTTATACCAGTAATAATCGGCGGATTCGGAAACTGACTCTTACCACTAATAATTGGAGCCCCAGACATAGCCTTCCCCCGAATGAATAACATAAGCTTCTGACTCCTACCCCCGTCATTCCTTCTACTTCTTGCCTCATCTGGCGTGGAAGCAGGAGCGGGAACCGGGTGAACTGTATACCCGCCCCTAGCCGGCAACCTTGCTCACGCAGGAGCATCAGTTGACCTAACTATCTTCTCCCTCCACCTTGCAGGTGTATCTTCTATCCTTGGCGCAATTAACTTTATCACCACGTCAATTAACATAAAACCCCCATCAATAACACAATACCAAACGCCCCTCTTTGTTTGATCAGTTTTAATTACGGCAATTCTACTACTTTTATCCCTCCCAGTATTGGCGGCTGGTATCACCATGCTTCTAACAGACCGAAACCTAAACACTACATTCTTCGACCCGGCGGGAGGAGGAGACCCGGTGCTTTATCAACACCTATTCTGATTCTTTGGTCACCCAGAAGTTTACATCTTAATTCTTCCAGGATTTGGCATGATCTCCCACATTGTTACATACTACTCAACAAAAAAAGAGCCCTTCGGATACATGGGTATGGTCTGAGCTATAATATCAATTGGTCTATTAGGATTTATTGTATGAGCCCACCACATATTCACTGTAGACCTTAATGTAGACACACGAGCCTACTTTACATCTGCCACTATAATCATTGCTATTCCAACTGGCGTAAAGGTCTTTAGTTGACTTGCAACCATGCATGGAGGATCAATTAAATGGGACGCTCCAATATTATGAGCCCTTGGGTTTATCTTCCTATTTACAGTTGGCGGCCTTACGGGCATTATTTTAGCAAACTCATCATTAGACATCGTCCTACACGATACATACTACGTAGTAGCCCATTTCCACTATGTATTATCCATGGGGGCAGTTTTTGCAATCATAGGCGGGTTCGTTCACTGATTCCCACTATTCTCAGGCTATACCCTCCATCAAACCTGATCTAAAATCCACTTCGTGGTAATATTTATCGGGGTAAATCTCACATTCTTCCCACAACATTTCCTAGGCCTTGCTGGAATACCACGACGCTACTCAGATTATCCAGACGCCTATACACTATGAAATACAATCTCATCAATTGGATCATTAATCTCACTAGTTGCTGTAATTATAATGATGTTTATTATTTGAGAAGCATTCGCATCTAAACGAGAAATCATAACCACAGAACTAACACCAACAAACATCGAATGGTTGCACGGATGCCCACCACCATACCACACATTTGAAGAACCGTCATTTGTGCAAGCCCGAACCAAACAACAAGAAAGGAAGGAATCGAACCCCCTTAAACCAATTTCAAGTCAGCCGTATTACCAATCTACCACCTTCTTTAAGATGTTAGTAAATATATTACAAGACCTTGTCAAGGCCTAATTACTAGTTTAAACCTTGTACATCTTATATGGCCTGCCCCTTACAGTTAGGTTTTCAAGACGCCACATCACCGATTATAGAAGAACTATTACACTTCCATGACCATGCCTTAATGGCCGTTTTTTTAATTAGCACACTAGTACTTTATATTATTACAACAATAATGACAGCAAAACTAACAAACACAAATGCCACAGACGCCCAAGAAATTGAAATAGTTTGAACAATCATGCCCGCAATTATTTTAATTATTATCGCTCTGCCTTCATTACGAATTTTATATCTAATAGACGAAATTAGCAACCCACACTTAACAGTTAAAGCCATTGGCCACCAATGATATTGAAGCTACGAATTTACAAACTATGAAGACCTGGTATTTGACTCATATATACTGCCAACCCAAAATCTTACCCCAGGCCAATTCCGACTATTAGAGGTTGATAATCGAATAGTAATCCCAATAGAATCCCCAATCCGAATACTTATTTCAGCAGAAGATGTTTTACATTCATGAGCTGTCCCCTCAATAGGCGTAAAAACAGACGCAATTCCTGGCCGACTTAACCAAACAACCTTCATCGCATCTCGTCCTGGAGTATTCTACGGACAATGCTCAGAAATCTGCGGAGCAAACCACAGCTTTATACCCATCGTTGTAGAATCAACACCACTAAACCACTTCCAAAAGTGATCTTCATCAATACTAGAAACATCATTAAGAAGCTTTCATGGACAAGCAATAGCCTTTTAAGCTAAAGACCGGTGATCACCAACCACCCTTAATGATATGCCACAACTCAACCCAGGCCCATGATTTACCATTTTCCTGTCTTCATGAATTATTTACCTAACAATTTTAACATCTAAGGTTAACAGCTTTAAACATCAAAACAACCCAACACTACAAAATATAAAAAAAGAAAAAGTACAACCATGAAATTGACCATGAACCTAAGCTTTTTTGACCAATTCTTAAGCCCCAACCTCTTTGGAGTGCCTTTAATAGGCCTAGCCCTGCTACTTCCATGGCTTCTATTCCCAAGCCCAACAAACCACTGACTAAACAGCCGACTTACAGCCACACAAGTTTGACTATTTGGCACTTTCACCAAACAGCTTATGCTCCCAATCAATACTAAAGGGCATAGCTGATCCCTTATATTAACATCATTAATAATATTCCTAATTACTATTAATCTTCTAGGCCTCCTACCATACACGTTCACCCCTACAACCCAACTCTCACTAAACCTTGGATTTGCCATCCCACTATGACTTGCCACAGTACTAATAGGATTACGAAACCAACCAGTTATAGCCCTAGGACACATATTACCAGAAGGAACACCAACCCCACTTATCCCTATCCTTATTATTATTGAGACAATTAGCCTATTCATTCGACCACTGGCACTAGGTGTACGACTAACAGCCAACCTAACAGCAGGACATCTGCTAATTCAACTAATCTCTACAGCAGTATTAATTTTAATGCCAATCATACCAACAGTATCTGCACTAACCATACTTATTCTACTACTACTAACACTCTTAGAAATTGCAGTCGCTATAATTCAGGCATACGTATTTGTACTTTTATTAAGCCTATATTTACAAGAAAACACATAATGGCACACCAAGCACACGCCTATCACATAGTAGACCCAAGCCCTTGACCTTTTACAGGAGCCATCGCAGCACTATCATTAACTTCTGGCTTAACAATATGATTTCATTTGGGATTAATAACACTTCTAGAATTAGGACTAGCAATTATATTATTAACAATATTTCAATGATGACGAGATATTATACGTGAAGGCACATTTCAAGGCCACCACACCCCGCCCGTTCAAAAGGGACTCCGATATGGGATAATCCTATTTATTATTTCAGAAGTCTTTTTTTTCATTGGCTTTTTCTGAGCATTTTACAACTCAAGCCTTGCCCCCACCCCAGAACTAGGAGAATGTTGACCACCAGCGGGAATCACACCATTAGACCCATTTGAAGTTCCCCTACTAAACACCGCCGTACTGCTGGCCTCTGGCGTAACAGTTACATGAGCCCACCACAGTATTATGCAGGGTAATCGTAATGGAGCCATCCAATCTTTACTCCTTACAATCACCTTAGGACTATACTTCACCGCCCTACAAGCTATAGAATATTATGAAGCCCCATTTACAATCGCAGATGGCATCTACGGCTCCACCTTCTTTGTCGCAACCGGATTCCACGGACTTCACGTAATTATTGGCTCCCTTTTCCTATTTGTATGCTTATTACGACAAATTAAGTTCCACTTCACATCTGACCACCACTTTGGCTTTGAAGCAGCAGCATGATACTGACACTTCGTCGACGTAGTATGATTATTCTTATATGTATCTATCTATTGATGAGGATCCTGTCTTTTTAGTACAACAAGTATAAGTGACTTCCAATCACTCGATTTTAGTTTAATCTAAGAAAAGACAATGAACCTAATTATACTAATACTTCTATTTACAACAATTTTATCCACACTCCTTATTACTATAGCATTTTGGCTTCCACTAAACAACCCAGACACAGAGAAATTATCCCCATATGAATGCGGCTTTGACCCGTTGGGCTCAGCTCGATTGCCATTTTCAATCCGATTTTTCCTAATTGCCATTCTTTTCCTCCTATTTGACCTGGAAATCGCCCTCCTGCTACCAACCCCATGAGCCTCGCAAATACTCCCAACAAATACACTATCATGATCAACCACCATTCTTCTTTTGCTAACAATCGGGTTAACATATGAATGGGCCCAAGGGGCTTTAGAGTGGGCCGAATAAGTATTTAATCTAAATAAGAATGCTGATTTCGACTCAGTAAATTTTGGTAAACTCCAAAAATACTTTATGTCCTCAGTACTATTCACTATCACGTCAGCATTTTCAATTAGCGTCACCGGACTTATGCTCCACCGAACACACTTTTTATCTGCCCTCCTCTGCCTAGAAGGAATAATACTAACAGTATTTATTGCCATCTCCACGCTATCAACACAAATAAACACAGGATCTAGCTTCTCATTACCAATATTCCTATTAACCCTTTCTGTATGTGAAGCCAGCACGGGCCTAGCACTAATAGTAGCCACAACTCGAACGCACGGAACAGATCACTTAAAAAACCTCAACCTCCTAAAATACTAAAAATTTTAGTTCCAACAACCATACTTCTCCCAATAACATGGCTATCGCCCCAAAAATGACTATGAACAAACTTTATAATAAACAGCTCCATCATTGCTACAACAAGTTTAACATGATTTAGCCTCCCATTTGAATTCTCAACAATAACCAACCTATACATAATACTAGACTCAATCTCATCCCCCCTCTTAATCTTAACATGCTGACTGCTCCCACTAATAACCATAGCCACCCAAAATCACCTAAAAACAAACCCCCTATCACGCCAACGAGCCTACTTAATTATGCTCACATTCTTACAAATCTCGCTAATCATCTCATTCTCATCAACTGAATTAATTATATTTTATATTGCCTTCGAAGCCACACTAATCCCAACACTAGTAATCATTACACGATGAGGTAACCAAACTGAACGACTAAACGCAGGGGTATACTTTTTATTTTATACATTAGCAGGATCTCTACCCTTATTAATTGCCCTGCTAACACTTCAAAGCGCTATAGGATCATTATCATTAACCCTTATTAATATAATAGACCCAATAATAACACAAAATAACTCAAATAAAATCCTATGACTAGCCTGCCTACTAGCATTTATGGTGAAGATACCACTATACGGACTCCACCTTTGATTACCAAAAGCCCACGTAGAGGCACCAATCGCAGGGTCAATGATCCTAGCAGCAGTCCTCCTTAAACTAGGAGGATATGGCATTATTCGAATCACCACCATTCTCGCCCAACTAACCAAAGAAATATCCTACCCGTTTATGATCCTAGCACTGTGGGGCACCGTAATAACAAGCCTAATCTGCATACGACAAACGGACCTAAAATCACTTATCGCATACTCTTCTATCAGCCACATAGGATTAGTCATTGCCGCCATTATAATTCAAACCCCATGAAGCATAACAGGGGCCATTATTTTAATAATCTCACACGGACTCATTTCATCGGCTCTTTTCTGCCTGGCAAACCTAAACTATGAACGAACCCACAGCCGAACGCTTCTTCTAGCCCGCGGAACACAAACAATCCTGCCCCTCATAGCTACCTGATGAATTTTAACAAATCTGTCAAATATGGCCCTACCGCCCTCTATAAACCTGTGAGGAGAACTAACAATTATAGTATCACTATTTAACTGATCCCCGTGAACAATCCTAATTACTGGAACAGGAACCATTATTACAGCATCATATACCCTTTACATATTTTTAATAACACAACGAGGGCCAACACCACCACACCTAAACCCACTTTCCCCATCACATACGCGAGAGCACTTATTAATGACCTTACACCTCCTCCCAATAATCCTCCTGATCATAAAACCAACCCTTATTTCAGGGACATTCTCCTGTGAGTATAATTTAAGAAAATATTAGATTGTGATTCTAAAAATGAAAGTTAAACCCTCTCTGCACACCAAGAAAAGTGAAGGAAACACAGAAACTGCTAATATCTGACCCTGCGGTTAAAATCCGCAGTTTTCTTACTTTTAAAGGATAGTAGCAATCCATTGGTTTTAGGTACCAAAAACTCTTGATGCAACTTCAAGTAAAAGTTATGAACCCAATATTAATATTTAACTCAGCATTTATCCTCTCTCTAATTATATTAATAATTCCACTGACTTTATCAATACTTAAAATACCAAAAACATGGCCAATTACAGTAAAAACCTTTGTAAAATATTCATTTATAATAAGCCTATTACCTATATTAATTTTCTTAAACACAGGACTAGAGTCAACAACAATAAACTTCTCATGAATAATGGTCTACAATTTTAACATTACATCAAGCATTAAAATTGACCAGTATTCAGTTTTATTTTCACCAGTTGCTCTATTTGTTACATGATCTATCCTAGAATTTTCAATCTGATACATACACTCTGACCGAGAAATCAATCGATTCCTAAAATATTTATTAATCTTCCTACTAATAATAATGATCCTAGCCTCAGCTAACAACATATTCCAATTGTTCATTGGCTGAGAAGGGGTTGGAATCATGTCTTTCTTACTAATTGGGTGATGATATGCTCGATCAGACGCAAATGCTGCCGCTATACAAGCAGTTATGTATAACCGTATTGGAGACATCGGCTTAATCCTAAGTATAGCATGATTATCTATAAACACAAACTCATGAGAAATACAACAAATATTTATAATATTCAACAAAGAATCCACAATCCCCCTCATAGGACTAATCCTAGCAGCCATAGGAAAATCCGCCCAATTTGGCCTCCACCCGTGACTCCCAGCAGCCATAGAAGGCCCAACACCAGTATCAGCCCTCCTCCACTCAAGTACAATAGTTGTAGCCGGGATCTTCCTATTAATCCGATTCCAACCAATAATTGAACAAAACAAAATAATTCTCTCAATCTGCCTATGTCTTGGCGCAATTACAACCCTATTTACAGCAACCTGCGCCCTAACACAAAACGACATTAAAAAAATTGTGGCATTTTCAACATCAAGCCAACTAGGCCTAATGATGGTCACAATTGGACTTAACCAACCGCAGCTGGCCTTCTTTCACATTTGCACACACGCCTTTTTTAAAGCAATACTATTCCTATGCTCAGGGTCCATTATCCACAGCCTAAATGACGAACAAGATATTCGAAAAATGGGAGGCTTACAGAAAATATTACCAACTACCACATCCTGCTTAACAATTGGAAGCCTGGCACTAACTGGAGTCCCCTACCTCTCTGGATTTTTCTCTAAAGACGCTATTATTGAATCAATAAACACATCACACTTAAACTCATCAGCACTAATCATAACCCTAATCGCAACTTCATTCACAGCAGTCTACAGCTTCCGAATCATCTTTTTTTCATCAATAAATACCCCACGACTAACCCCCATATCCCCCATTAATGAAAACAACAACCTAGTAGTTAACCCAATCACACGCCTGGCCTGAGGAAGCATAATCGCAGGAATACTTATTATCAATTGCACTTCCCCAATAAAAACACAAGTACTTACTATACCAACAACCGTTAAACTAACAGCCCTCCTAATCACCCTACTAGGCCTACTAGTCGCAATTGACATCTCTATCTTCTCTAATAAACAAAAAACAAGTACGCACACTCTCTCCAACTTACTAGCTTTCTTCCCAACAGTACTACACCGACTTACACCAAAAGCAAAATTAAACTTTGGACAAAACATTTCAACACACATTACCGACGCCATATGATATGAAAAATCAGGCCCAAAAGGACTTTCAAACCAATTCCTGCCACCTATCAAAACCACAACAAATCTTCAAATAGGTATAATTAAACTATATATAATAATCTTTATAATCAACATTACGCTAATTATCACAATATCTTACAGCCCGTAACGCCCCCCGTGATACCCCACGAGTAACTTCTAACACCACAAACAAAGTTAAAAGAAGGGCCCATCCAACCGCCACTAACACTAACCCACCGAAAGAATATATGACCCCAACCCCACCCCAATCTAACCCAACCACCCGAAAATCTAAACAACAACAACTAAACAAATGTATAACAGAATAACTACAATTAAACAATATTATCCCTGCAACCAAGAAAACAACATAAACGCACACATAAACTACAACAGACCAACTACCCCACGCCTCAGGATATGGCTCCGCAGCCAGAGAAGCAGAATATGCAAAAACAACCATTATCCCACCCAAATAAATTAAGAATAATACAAGCGATAAAAAAGAAACCCCAAAATCAACCAACAAACAACAACCACCAACAGACGCCAAAATTAAACCAAAAGCGGCAAAATAAGGAGAAGGATTAGAAGCCACAGCAACTAAACCAACTAACACTACAACCATGGACAAAAAACTTAAATAAATCATTATTTTCACCTGGACTTTAACCAGGGCCTCTGACCTGAAAAATCAACGTTGTATTCAACTACAAAAACAATGGCCCACATCATACGAAAAACCCACCCACTAATAAAAATTATTAACAACTCGTTTATTGACCTACCAACCCCATCAAACATCTCCTATTGATGAAACTTTGGCTCTTTGCTCGGCATCTGCCTTATTACACAAATTGTAACAGGACTATTTTTAGCAATACACTACACAGCAGACACCCACTTGGCATTCTCATCAGTCGCCCACATTTGTCGAGACGTAAACTACGGATGACTTATACGAAATATTCACGCAAACGGCGCCTCACTCTTCTTTATCTGCATCTACCTGCACATCGGACGGGGCCTATACTATGGTTCTTACATGTTTAAAAAAACATGAAACATGGGCGTAGTCCTCCTACTCCTAGTTATAGCCACAGCCTTTGTTGGATATGTACTTCCATGGGGGCAAATATCCTTCTGAGGCGCCACAGTCATCACAAATCTACTCTCAGCAATTCCATACATAGGAGACTCAATAGTACAATGAATCTGAGGCGGATTTTCAGTAGACAAAGCCACCCTAACCCGATTCTTCACATTCCATTTCCTGTTCCCATTCCTAATTACTGGAGCAAGTATTGTCCACCTCTTATTTCTCCACGAAACAGGCTCAAATAACCCAACAGGAATCATGTCAAACGGAGACAAAATCCCATTTCACCCCTACTTCTCATACAAAGACGCCCTTGGCTTCCTACTAATACTATTAGCCCTCATACTAATTTCATTATTAACCCAAAACCTTATAGGTGACCCAGAAAACTTCATCCCTGCAAACCCACTAACCACCCCTCCACACATCCAGCCAGAATGATATTTCCTATTTGCTTACGCAATCCTTCGATCTATTCCGAACAAGCTAGGAGGAGTGACGGCCTTGCTTATATCCATCCTTATCTTAATAATCTTCCCATTATTACATACATCAAAACAACGAAGCCTAATATTCCGACCAATCTCGCAAGTTCTATTTTGATTAATGGTAACTAACACCCTTATTCTAACCTGAGTCGGAGGAAAACCAGTAGAACCCCCATTCATTGAAATCGGACAAATTGCCTCAATCTTATACTTCCTACTATTTATTATCCTAATACCAATAGCAGGACTACTGGAAAACAAACTAATAAAATGATGCCCGAATAGTTTAAACAAAACACCGGTCTTGTAAACCGAAACTGAAGACTGACACATTCTTCGGGCAGCCATCCGGGCTCCGCCACTACCGGAATCAACAAAGCATTAAACTACACCCCCCCAAGATGAACCCCACTAATTCCGGGCGCCGCCCCAAACATAACCCACACCGGCTGTAAAAAAATTTATCAAGAGGGAAAGATTTTCACTTCCGCCATTGGCACCCAAAGCCAAAATTCTAGGCCTAAACTACCCCTTGTACTTGTCTTTCTAAGATCAGAGTAGCGCGGAGGACATATTATGTATATAGTACATTAATTGACTTGCCATATGGCTAGTGTTTTAGTATTATTATGATCCATATTCGAACTCTCAGGCGAGAAACCAGCAACCCGCCCACCACGATACTCGTTCCAAAATTTCCAGGACCTCAATTGTAGAGTGTTTTACGTTTATTTTCAACAGCTGGTTTGAATCTATGAACATATCTAGTAGAGTTTCTATCATTTATCTTTAAGAGGCCTCTGGTAAAATGCTTTCAATATCGTCGTACCCTTGACCCCGCATAACTGTTTTGGACTGCATTTAGTATTTTTTTCTCTCTGTGAGGTCAATGCCCCATACAGTCTTGAGCCGGCACACCTGGGCCTAAATCTGAACATACACTGCAATTGTATATTTAACAGATATTGAGTGGGGCGCAATAATATTCATGTTGTTCGGACATACTTATTTTTTCCCTCTAAAGCAAGGGATATATTCTTTTTCCTGTTTCCCCCCGGAGCTAGTTTTTCTAAGAATACTTATTTTGAATATCATCTAATTCTATTTTTTGAATAACCCCCCCACCCCCAAATGTTAGTCTCATCAGTATGTACAACTCTTTAGTCAACCCCCGAAACTAAAAAGACCTTCATACTTACGACATAGGCTTCTGCTAGAAAATAATTACTTTTTAAAAAAATTTTTGATTTTATTACAGTGTTACACTGTAA